GACTCGAAATGAAAGTACCCTTCTCGCATACATTCCCCATTACGTTGTCGGAACAAAAATATTGCATGTATCAATATGGATGGAAATATTTAGTACATGAAATAGCGATTTGCTAGATATATAAATAGATATATAAGATATAACTAATAAAACGGATCTTGTGTTCTGGAATTGGAATCAAAGAAAGATATTTAAAATGGCTCGTATGTTGTGACTTGGAATAAATGTTTCTCGGTAAAGGAAGGGAATAGTAATTTATTCCTATAGAACGTCTAGGAACAAGAAGATTAAATCGGATATATCGACAGATTCCCGCGTAGTCCAAAGAAAAAAAAGATCCAATTTCATCTCTATCGAATTTTAATATCAGAATAGTGGATATAATTATGATGCAATGGGTTAGGTCCACTTACTTTTTATTTTGTTGATTTCTAATCGATTTAATTGGAATAATGGAAAATAGGAAAGGAATAGTAATATTTGAAGATTTAACGAGACGACCTATCCTTACATTCATTATAATATTTAATATAATATTTAATTTAATATTTATAATAATTATATTATTTATTTAATAATTAATATATTTAATAATTAATAATATATTTATTTAATAATTAATAATATATTTATTATTTAATAATATTATTTAATAATATATTTAATTTATTAAAATAGAAATTTATAACCATACTATAATCAATTATAATGTTATAATTTTGATTATATATTAAAATATTAAATTATACGGTTTGTTACTTTTTTTTTATTACTTTATTACAATTACAAAGATCAACAATATCTTTATTCGCACTTCAAATATGAATACTACTGCCGGAGTTTTATGATTTATGAAAAAATCAAAGCCCCTTATCGGATTTGAACCGATGACTTACGCCTTACCATGGCGTTACTCTACCACTGAGTTAAAAGGGCTTGTTTGATCCAATTCCTGAATAAAGACACTATGAGTTTAGTATATATACTTAAGATGTACATAGATATATCTTATAATAAGTATAAGGGTTCATTCAGGAATGAAAAATTTTCTTTATCCAGTAAAAGTAAATTAAATAATTTAATATAATTTAATATAGAGTAAATATAGAGTATATAATATAGGTAAAATAAAACGGTTTATTGATATTGGATTTGATAAATATCAATACAATGAATTGTTTCAAGACTATCCTAATTGACATCATAACTAAATTCATTTGAGTGATACATGTATCCACTAATTTAACATAGATCCAAGATATTTCATTGAATCATTGATAAAGAGATTCGGGTAAAGAGATTCGGCGTGGCCTTTGAACCAAACTTTTATCGAAAAAAATTGTATAGAAAGAATCGTGAAAGACGGAAAGATCCTTCGTATCGAGTCATACCATTCCATTATATTGACAATTTAAAAAAACTATTCATACTATGAACATAGTATGATGGCGGTCGTGCAAGTCTGCCCCCATCGTCTAGCGGTTCAGGACATCTCTCTTTCAAGGAGGCAGCGGGGATTCGACTTCCCCTGGGGGTAGGGTACTACGAAAGGAAGTTGATCGTGGATTATCAATAAGCCTGGAATTGATTCTTCCTGGGTCGATGCCCGAGCGGTTAATGGGGACGGACTGTAAATTCGTTGGCAATATGTCTACGCTGGTTCAAATCCAGCTCGGCCCAATAATTTGCCGATCCGCCATGAAATGATATAATATAACCCATTTGTTGCTCTCCAGAAATGCCCTATCCCCCAATCCCAATACGGAAGAAATCCATTTTATGATATATCTATACCACTATTTATTTACTCTCTTTTTACAAGAAATTCTGATCTTGCTAATGATCTAGATTCATATCAGGATCCGTAACTATAAAGTAAAGTTTAAGGAAAAGAGTAAATAAAAAAAAAAAAAAACTTTTTTGATTGAACGAGTAATTATCCAATTGATTTGGCAATAACGAAAGGATTACTAGTAATACCGGCTGCTCTCACTAAAGTACATATACATATGGGTATCGATATATCACACTCGCAGCTCTGTTACAACACGCCAATTCTAATCGAAATTGAAAGGGTTAGAATGAAATCATAAAAATATGTATACTTTATTTTATTATGGTATTTACTTGGGATTGTAGTTCAATTGGTCAGAGCACCGCCCTGTCAAGGCGGAAGCTGCGGGTTCGAGCCCCGTCAGTCCCGACGAATCCAAATCCAATAAAAAACTATATCAATTCATCTCTCTATTTTTTGTGAAAAGAAGTCCAAATAACATAATTTCATTCCCAACAGCGATCCCTCTTCTTTTTTTCTTTTTCGTTTCACATTTATCATCAACCAAATGGGGGAATTTCCATTTCTTCGACTAGTACCGATTCGATTGATGGGAGAGAGGCATATGTGGATTAGTACAATTATTATATTATTAGCATCAGATTCAGGATTCCACGGGATACCGTACTGTACTGGGTCTGGCTTTTTCAATTACTCCCGATCTGTGAAATATGAAATAGAGTAGAGTATTGTATGTTTCCCGGGAGTCCATACATAAATGGAATTTGTACAATATAAAATAAATTGAACATAGTTACTGTGTATAGAATAGTATAGAATAGTATAGAATACTTTTATTTTAAGATTAAAATAAAAGTATATCCCTTTCGGGCCCTATTTTGTGTAACCTCAATTTCAAATTTTACTAATTTGAAATAATCTATCTCATTCAAATTTCGCATTGAGCTTTTGATATATGCGTCCCATTACTAATCCAATGAAAGAGGATATTCAAAAAATAAAGATCAAACAAGGATAACTTTTTTATTAGCGAGGTAATGAATTTTTTTTTTTTTTTATAAGGGTTTTTCCTTGAAAGAACAAACTTTTAAAATTTATATATAAATATATAAAAAAATAGTTAATTTGATGGAATATTCGATTTTTTTATACCGGAATTTGTACTCGTCTTTATCATACTTCTTTTGTTTTCCAAGAAGATTGGATCATTAAAAAAAGGAGTTTATAACTTAGCTCCTTCCTTTTTTTTCATTGAGCTTCTATTGTTTGTTGGGGTTTGTTTCGAACCAATGGTAAGTGGAAAGGCGGTTAGATGATACTTCATCAGATGATTGTACAAAGAGGGCGGTAGGTTATAGAAAAGAAAGAATGGAAAAGAATGATAAATAAATAAAGGAATTATTGATTGTATTGGGAATCCAATTTTGAGTTCAGTATGGATAAAAGATCGTCCTATGTTATACTATTCAATTCTTGACGATGAATCGATTTGATAGCTCCGATATTGTTATTCATGATATTGATCCGATTCGATATCATCGAGATGTAATCCATCCCATTGAATTTACAGGCGAAAGATTTATTATCTCTATGGGATTAACTCCCGAGTTATTGCGAATTAAAGAAAAATTAAACAATGAGATTATGGAAGTAAATATTCTCGCATTTATTGCTACTGCACTGTTTATTCTAGTTCCTACTGCTTTTTTACTTATAATATACGTAAAAACAGTCAGCCAAGGTGATTAATTTGAATTAAACTTGATTTTTTATTTCTTATCAATAATTGCAGAGAAGAAAAGGATAAAAATTTCGCGTCTTAAATGAAATGGGCAGACTAGAATCAGTCGTATTCTATGAGATACGATAGTATGGTAGAAAGATTCAGATATTTCTTTCTACCATACTATCTAGTATTGTTATTGTAGTGTATAAAGTTGTATTGTAATGCGGGTTAATTTAATATAGATTAATATAGATCAATCTACAATAGTATCATCATATTCCTTTTCTATATATATAGAAATCAATTTAATTACGTAATATATATAGTGATAATGTATATTATATAGTATCCCAATTCTATTTCTTTGCTTTATCTATTTGTATTTAATTTGTGTTGATTTCAATTAAATTAATTTGAAATAATCGAAAGCGACTTTTACGATTAGAATTCCTAGATTTCTGATTATTTTCAATATGAATCCCGATCGAAGAAGTCATTGGTTGAGGAGTTGACAAATGATCCATGGGAACTTCTTCGGATTTCGAAAAGGATTAGTAAAACCCGTCGACTTTTAACGTTTGAACCATGATATGAAATGGGTTCAATAAAACAAGCAAAACATAAATAAAATTTCTAAAATAGTAAAACGAAAACAAGCGGCGCAATATGTGACTCGCCCAAGACAATATTTTAGGATGTGCAGTATCTCGTTGGACAACTACTATGTTGTTTCCCAATGTGTATCCACGTAATGGAATAACCGAATTGTTTTCTCTTTGATCTTTGAACAGTAAAGAGGTAAACAAAATAAAAAAAAAGTTCCGTTCTTCCTCATGGTCCATATCTAACTTTGGTAAGAGTCAGTTCATCGAAATAGAAAATTTATGAAGAATTCAGTTGGAATAAATTTCCTACCATTTGTATTCCTTTTACTTTTTTTACTTTCAAAATACGAACACGGAAATAATTGAAATATTTCTTTGATTGAATGATTGAAAGAGTATTCTTCATATATATTTATTATTCATAGAATACATTACTGAACTAAAATCCAAGAGAATTTCGAAATGAAGATATTTTTCATTTCTATTTCAATTTAAAAATAAAATTTTAAATTGAAATAGTGAAATTTTAAATAAAAAAAACTTTGCCGAACGATCTATAAAAAAAAGTGATACTGTTTAGTTCCTAAACTCAATTAGTAGTACTTCTAGAGTCCACTCCTTCCCCATACTACTAGCGAAAGGGAAAACGTAAAGACTACCATTAAAGCAGCCCAAGCGAGATTTACTATATCCATGTGAATTATGTCCTCTATCTCTATGAAGGAATTATTCAATTATTGTTCACTAATAAATAATAGGGGAATCACTGGCGCAGAGTCAAAAAGTTATTCTGACCCAACACCGTTGATGAAACAATCCAATAAATCCAATTCTAACAAGTTCTTATACGATTTCTAGTATAATTAGAAAAGAT